CAGGGGATATCTTTAACTATAGCAAAGAGAGGATTCGGTATTCTCAATGGCACATCTGCAACATCCGATTCGTGAACAGACGCTTCTCGGCATAAAGAATGGAATGGCAAGACGGAAAGCTAGTCTGATTACCGCTCCGTCGGTCCTTCAAACCCGGAAATCGTAGACAAGAGTGAGCAGATAAGAGCTTTGATTGCTAATCCACTCTGCGCGCGGAAAGGCTGTTTATTACGAATCATGTGCAAATGCAATCAGGCATTCCATAAGAGCCCATTCTCCGATAAATAACCTTGCTTGCCTTACTAGCTCTTTATGGGCATGTCCCACTACTGCTTGGTCAACTTCAGGTCCATAAACCTCCCTACCCGCGGGTGTACTAAGTACCTTATTGTTCAATTTTGCCTTAACCGATTTAGACAGAGAGTTCGTAAATCTGTTTCCAGGACTGCCATATTATAGATATATCCACGAAGCATACGTCTTAGAATGCTGTAACAATAAGCAGCTTTTCGATGAGGGGGAGACTATCAACTTATTGAATAAGTTGCGACTTAATGCATCAATAATACCCATTGAAAGGGGACAGAAGCCCGAACCATGTCTTTTTTTGAAAGATATATCTGTCAACCATGATGGAATCATTCAACTAATACAGAGAAAATGAAGAAGGGAACCCCCGCAAAGTGGAAAAAGTAATCAGGTAACTAAGAACCTAACAGAATTGATCTTATAACTCTTACAGAAAGTGAAGTGCCCCATGCTAGTAATGAACCTGTTATATATAATTAAATATGCTCAAAGCGACCTTAGCCCGGAAGGCTTTAGATCAGTATCTTCCCCACGGAGCTAAATAGGGAATTTTGGCTTCAATTGTCGTAATGCTCTAGCTTCCTCTTTCCGATAGACTAGCAAAGTTCCCCGTGATTCTAAGGGAATTTCATCTAAAGCTTTTGGCCAAGGGGAAAGGGACGGGAAATTGTCTGAACTTTCTTATAGCGTAGTTCAGTCCCCGGGTACTAGTTAACCCTATTAAACTTTCGCGCTGTCTGTCTTATCAACGAAGTGAGATTAGTAGCTTTCTTGCTTGCTGTGCCTAGCTTTAAAGATGCAGGGATTGTATCCAAATAGAAGGACTAGGGCTCAACTCCGACTTAGTCTAAGACTATGCCCGAGGAAGATCTGGTAAATAGGCGGAAATAGCTTATATAGGACTAAAGTGCCCAATGGGAATAGGTTACCTCCGGCCGTAGTAAGACAAGATAACACGAAAGCTCAGCGCATAAAGATGATTTGCTTTCTAGCCTCCCTTTGACTGAAGCTCCAACTCGTTATTCCAAGAGGGCTAAATCCTACCTTACATCCCACGGATCGGTGATTCAGAGGTAGTTGGCATAGCTGGGAAAAGAATCCCAGGGCTTTGGACGTCATCCTACCCCCGCTCTGATCTGCCTTTCGCAGTGCTTTAGTCTCCAGTTCTACTAGTGTGAAGTTTCTTCCTAGGCTTCTTAGGGAGTGATTAGCCAGAAGGGCTTGCAAGAAGAAGGAGACTAATCGGAAACTTCAGACTGACTTATGTCTCAATCAGGAGGGTCAAGCAAGCGTCTAAACCCTATCAAATGATCTTTCGGGCTCTCCTTAACCCTACAACGTCATTTAGATCGAGTAGGTTTAAGGTAATCATAGGTAAGCCTTGTCAGGTCGGGGGAGCCACCTTCAGAGTACTGGGTTGGTTAGGGGAAAGCCTATCTACCCCTCTATTTTGAAGGCGAAGATGGCTCTCTATCTATTCACCCTGAAAGATCTGTCTCTTTTGTAAAGGGATGGTGTTTGAGGGTTACTATGGACTATCGGAGCAAAGCTCTAATGGTTTCATGGTGCCCTACTGTCAGTATATATTGTAAGGTGGCAAGTATAGAGGTTCAGACTTTCTATAGCTCCCGTGGGTTTACCAGTCCACGTGGAGGAAAGGACGTAGAACCATAAGAATTTAAGTGCACCTAGTAGATAGAGACGTCCTTCTATTGGTCTTAGCCCTTTCTTTCTTTTTAGCAAATATAGAGAACAGAGCTCCAATCAATCCCAATCCAAACCTGAAAAGAGGTAAAGCTCACTCCTAAGAGTGGTGCGCTCCTTATCTTATAGACCCGTTTTCACTTGACTTTGATTCTTAGATGATATTCCCGGTCCAATTAGAATGATAAATCTCCTGGTTGAGAAGGAGCCCATCCAGAGAGTACCATGGAATTCATTCAACAGAAGCTAAGGGGCTTATGTCATGGCTTGCTGCATCTCATGTATTCTTTCTCCCAGTCTGTAGAGATCACAGGGACAAAACTATGAATGGCAAGGCGAGTTTACTCGGGGGGGGTCCTAGCTCCCGAGCTTAGCAGACAAACAATCAGTCACGGTCTGAAGGAAGAAAGAGATTGCCCTATCTTCAAAGGAAACCCCTGAGATAGAAGTAGTACGCGCACATATACATATAGTTGGGGCGGGGGCGATATCGGTCTTTTTTCATTCTTTCTCATTACTCGTAAGACCACCTCCAATGTGTGTATTCCCTTGTTCTGTTTCGGTATTTCCTTTCGGATTTAGGAACTGAAGATCTTAACAAGTAGAAAGAGAGAGAACGGATAGGTGATTGTCCTAAGAAGGCAGTTACCGAGGTAAGTAGTTAAGTAGCTAAGTATTGGAAGGATTTTCTAGTATCTCCTGCTGAGGCTTGTTATTCTGCCTCTTCAAGTGTCCTAAGACTAGTTCCTTTGTAACTAATATCCACTCATAAGAGAAGGAAGAGGGGGATACTCCGAATATCTATTGTCGGAGAATAAGCCGATAGAATATCCTGAGGAGAAGAATCGGATAGGGAGTGAGGTAGCGGTGATCCAAGCAAGATAGTCTGGAGCAAGTGCAAAGAGAATACCTCTGCTGTTAGCTAAGGCTAGTCACCTCAAGTCTTTGTATGGACAATGTCTCTTGTTGTATAGCTATTTTCTCTGGGTTCTTCCCGAGGGGGCTAACAGTATTAATAGCTGATTTAAGGTAGTTGCTACTTCGTTGTTGAAAAAATTGTTTTCTAGCTGTTGATGGGTGAACCCATTAGGGTTGTTATCGGTTTCGAGTTCTCGCTGTTCTCTAAGGAAGTTGAGTGAGAAGAAGTAAGAAGTCAAAATCATTGGAGCTAGGCCCTTCAAGCTTAAAGACTAGCAGTTCCTCTCTTTCATGTCATGAAGCAACTGGCCAAAGAAGCTCCTCGGCTAGTACAAAATTAAAGAGCTAAAAAGGGTTCTTGCTAAGACTGCTTTCTCTCTTCCGTATGTGAAATTTTCCTTTCAAGCCAGCAGTGACATCGAAATGTGAGATTTAAGCCTTTTCCTTCGCATTTGCTTGTTAACAACGAGCCAACCTTCTGAGGGTTAGGTGAAGGTCTCGTTCCTGGACTGTCCATACATAATAAGAGTCTTCTTAACCGTAGTAGCAAAAATGATTTATACATCTTATATAAGAATCAATCTGGAAAGACAGCATTAGATACCTCAGAACTAAGAAGAATGCCAGCCGATGAGACTGACCGATTGCTATCCTAGCTCTTTCAACATTTCAACATCCACTCCATCCCCTACTTCCTCAACCAAGCCGATTGGACAGAACGAAGACAAGGAACTGGCTTCAGAGCAAGGAAAGAATGGATTGCTACCCTTGGAGAGCTAATGGTACTGGACTGATAGCGCACTGATTGAACCGAGCTGGACTGAGACCGTTGGGAGGGCAAGCGGAGAACAGGCTTGGCACAGGAGACTTTCTATATCAATCCACAGCTATATCGGTAGCCTGCTTGTTGGTCAAGGATAGGATTGGCATAATACAGAAAAGAATATACCTGACATGCCTAGCTATCTCCCGTGAGCCAGCTTAGATGCCAAAGGCTTTTCCTATCTGACTGATTAGCATCCAGTTCGGCTACTGCTGATCGTAGTAGGCTTACTGAACTAGCTACTTCTTTCTTGTACAGCTATCTGATGCTATGCTTATCACAGACTGATTGTTTCTCTATTCAGAGACTAGCGGAATCCTTCTGTTACCGGATTTCGGGACCAGACAGCTTTCTTACCGGCTCGGCAGATATCAATGCTCCTGATGTCTGGGCTGCCTTGAATGCCCGGAAGAGAGTGATAGCCTGAAGTCTGCTAACTGCCTTGTCCGGAATGGAATGCCAATAGCCTCTTCCTCTGAATCTTCCGCCTAACCCTAATGCCCTTACTCCAAGAGCTAGTAGCCCTTTATGAAATAGCAGCGGAATTGCCGATTCTTCTAGAAGTAGTGCGCTATGATAGAATACCTGAGTAGCCTTTGGTCTTGTCTGAGGCAAACCAATCTGTTCCGTCTATCTGATCGGTCAAGCCAAGCTAGAGACTAGCTATGCTTTGTTTTCTTCCTTGCTTACCGGGAATTGCTAGATGTTTGTGCCGCCTTACTTCCGGATCATAGCATTTGGTTTGATCAAAGGTTTTTCTCAGAGGATCTCCTCTTGCTACCATAGCTAAATACTAAATAGAGTAAGTTGATTGAGTCTTGGAGTTCGTGGTTCATGGCTATGGAGCACTCATGTAGGAAGAAGGCTAGTCCTAAGCGCCAACGGGTCTATCTAGTTTAAGTAATTTCCCTAGTTTTATATCGGGGCTGAGACTTTCTTTTCTTAGAGGAAGAGATCTGCCCGAGGGAATTGACTTTCTTTCAGAAAGTCTAGGAAGTGAAGATCTGAGATTGCATTACACGATCTAAAAGAGCGAAAGTACAAGCCTAGGAAGAGTGGTCGAGATGATTGTTTGTTAGTTCTAAGAGGCTTCCAGGCCGTCGTAGTCTGGTTTGCGTACGAATCCATATCTTTTTCCTGTCTGCTTACATATAGTCAGTAGCATAGGGCTAATCGATTCATTTGTACTCGTGCCGGTGCCCTTTCTTGCAAGATCGAAAAGGCTCTGTTCTCTGTCAGAATAAATATATCAACCGGGACAGACAAGCAGGACTTTCTAACGTCACTTAGCTCCTTCTGGAAACCTATCGGGGGGAAACTTCTTTCATAAGTCCGGTGACTTAGGATTACGCTACCCTTTCCCCCGGGAATCCTTCCTTACCTGGGTGGGGATCGATCACATCCTTCTTGCCCCTGTCTTTGATGATGGAGATTTAGTTTCACAGCCCCGCTTTCAAGCTTCATCTTTATGACATACCAGCATCCCTTGCTGAAGTGAAGAGGCGTGGCAGTGAATAGTAAGTTCTTAGGAGGGACTTTGGCCTTCTTGCCCCAAGTCCTTAATGTTTTGAGTGAGTTAGAGTTCTTTGCTGATGCTGACTTCGTAAGTCAATAGAAAAGGGAATCATCTTTTCTGACTGACTTGCCTTCTAAGACTTCCAAGCCTACCTTATCTCTTTCAGCAGGCGGGGAATAGAGGAAGGCACTGAAAGCTATTTCAACCAAATAAATCCTAGGTACCTTGCTCCTACTTTCCTAAGCCTTGGGAGTTCTACTTTTCTTAGTAGAAGGAGAGGGTTGAGAAGAGTGGATTGAGCACGCTTCACTATTCTATCCCCCTAAAATTCCTTCTTTACGAGATATCCCCGGGGGACTTTAACAAAATAGAACCTGGGATTGACTTATTCCTACTCATACAGCGCCGGATTTCTAATAGCTATAGCATTAAAACTAGGGTCTTATATCATTTCATGGCTCTAGAACTTTTCACATCCGAACCTGCTCAGGCTGCTCTATCTATGTAATTTAGAATCTTTCTTACCGTCTTTAAAAGAGGAATAGAATCCGTATGGTATCACAAGTAGAACGGAAGAAATAGTAGCTTGCTCTCTGTCACCACTGGATACTCGAGTCAGAAGGGGCTTACTTTAAGCTTTAAGCTTCGCTGCCTTTGCTTTCGCTGGAACGGAACTATCAAATGGAGGAACAAGTAAAGCGTTCTAAAGCCCACCCTTACTGCTACATCAGAGCCAGAAGCAAGGGGGACTTAGCGAGACCATAGGAAGAGGAAGTAAGACTGAAAGGGCGAGGTCTCATTCAATAGAACTAGCTTAGGCTTTGGTTCGGGTTCAGCTATATATTTTCTTAACTGATTCTATTACATTATTCTCCTTCGTGACCAAGAAGATTCAAAGAATTCATGCTTTCCCTTCTATCTTTCCTTAATGAATTAGTCTTTCTTTGGCTGTTGGCAGCCTTAGGAATGAAAAAGTGCTAACTAAAATACCCTTCTTTTCTGAGGTGTAATCAGTCACATTCAGTCACATGAGGTTGTAAACGTGAGTTTTTGACTATAGACATCGAGGTGGCGTACGACCTTCTGTGCGATAGCATGGAAGTGGTTCTTTTTAGAACTCTTGGAAAACATCTTCTATTTCCTCTGTAAGGTAGAACTGAGAGGGAAAGATCCGGGAGTAGTAATTGAATCACTGGGATGAGGACCAGTCACTCTTCTTTATCTTCTAGAGGAGGCCCGGGGCACGAAGGATCTAGGAGTTGTAGCTTAGTAGCTGCACTCTTTCCTGTGGTACCCCGCTAGCCTGCTAAGGGCTGGGATAGAAAGACTGCTCTGGTAAAACTTCTTAGTAGCTTTCAAAGTCGCGTAGTATTTAGTGTGTTTAATCCTGCCTATTCAGTTCACTCGTAACTCTTATCAAGGAAGCTTGAATAGAAAAAGCTACTTTAGCAACTATAGGCACAGCCATTGAATAGGATTCCGCCCCAGCTTCAGCGAAGGTATGCAATCAAGAAATTACATATAATAAGGCTGGGAATCAGTTCCAATGTTTTCGGCTTTCACTTTTTGTGCATTTCCCAGCTTCAACTGCTATGGGAGGAAATGCTGAGAAAGGCATTCTAATGGTATTGCCCTTACGTGGAAGTAGGCTTGGATGCGTATAGTAAGGTTAGAAGTTTAGTCTTATTAAGTTACAGAGGATCTCCTTGCGTAACCGAGTCACTTCACTACGAATGAGCTGAAGACAGGAACATTACTACGTGAACCGGTAGACCCGTAAACAACCTTCTAAGAAGTCCTTCCGTCCCTCGTTGCAACTATGTTGCTTGATTCTCTGCAAAGTCAGAAAGGCGGGATTTATTTATAGATTTTAGCGTGAAAGACCATTTTTGGAGATTAACTTGGTAGATTAGTCGTAGAATAGCCTAACGAGGCAAAGGCCGGTAAGATCATATGATGAGATTGCAGTAGATTATGATTTAGTGGAGTAATGAAAGCATTCTACTGAGCCCTATAAAACTTTCTAAAGAGTCTGCGTCTCTTCCCCACGGAACTACGAAATCGGAAACAGGAGACAATAGCATTTCATACTCAAGACTTGCTTGCAGTTGAGCCCGTAAGCCATAGAAAGGCTTAAGTTTTCTTTCTTTACTCTTTCCTTTATCGATTTCTAAATCCGATCACTCAAAAGAGTGATTTCCGGCAGTAGATAGACTTGCTTCTAGGGCAGCATTTCTATAGTAATAGTCTGTTTCCCCTGAGAATCTACTGTGGAATAGCTGGGTTTAGGCCCAGGCTTTTTCCTAGGGAATAAGAGACTTTTTAGTCCCGGTTGCTTCACTCAGTCATCCTTTCAATCCCATCTATTCTAACAGCCTTTAGGCTCAGTTCAAAGTAGTAGCTTCAATAGTAAGTCACCGTGGACTTTCCTCACTATTTTACCATTGAGCTAGCTAGGGAATTGGATCGGTATGACGTCAAGACTTTCTGCTTGATTTAGATGTTAGCTCTAACTACGCACTAAACCCTAGTATTCTTACTTCAATACGGGACTACGTATCACTTCTCTGAAAGATGATCAGAGTCCATTAAAGGGCATTTACAACTTTGTATAAGTATCTCAATCCAATGGATAATCAAATCCTTTCTTTCGGCAAGACAGGAAGAAAGCATCAACCAAGAACAAGAAATTGTAAGCGAGAAAGGGAATAGATTAGAAGGGATATGGCATTTCCTCTTAGACAAAGGGGGCGGTCTAACTAAAAATAGATCGAGTATGCTTTACAGCAGGTCTGTATAAGTAAGTGATTCACCAGGATTCGAAATTGAAAGAAGCCCACATACCCGCTCTTCTTTCCCCCCAGCCCAAGTGCCTTTTCCTCAATTCAATTCAAAGTGTAAGTTACATTGATTCGGTCTTCCCGGGGTTGTAAGATGAAAGTCACAGTAAAGAGTTTGAAAGCGAGTGAGTGAACTAAACTACTAGGAGTACAACGGTTTAGGCTTTGCCCAAATAAGAGTTAGCACTAGTAGGGCTAGTGGTGATCTTTGCCCAGGTCACACAACTCATCTATAATACGAGACACCAGCCTTTGAATTCCACTTTCGGACATGACAGAACGAAGATGAGATTGAATACGTGAGATCATCCTTTCAACCATCTTTCTCGGAGAAGTGAGCTCTTTCTGCTGTCTTCACCCCGGTTCTTTGGGCAAGTGGTGAACTGTTGCTAGGGGATCCCATTCCTGGGACTCGGAACTTACTCTTATTCAAGAACGAACGGGGAATTCTGCCCCAGGTTGATAAAGAGTCTGAGTTCTATTGTCCGGGTGTGACTACATCTTGACTCCTGCTTTCCGGAACAATCTCTAGCCGGCCTGCAAGCCTCTTTCCCTTCTCTTAATATAAGCAATAAATGGTGATCCGAGACCCGAGCATCTATCTCAAGGTCTTGAAGGAAATGCAGCTATTTCACCGAACTGTTCTAAAGAGTTAAGGGATCTCGACTTTAGAGTAATCTCTTAATCAACCTCAAGGGAATGAAAGATATCTTCTTTAATTTAAATAGGACCTCGAAAGTCTTTCCTCTCAGAGAAGCTTCCCTCATCAGCTCTTTCTCCCAGGTTAGCTCCGCTCTCCCTCCAGCCAGCAATAGACAGTATCGGTCCCCTCTCTGCGTACGTGGCTCTCCCAAGGGGAGATCTCGCTTCTGAGGATACTCACAGTTAGGTTCATCAGAAGAGAGTACGTGAAGACTTTCTCCACTTGCTAGTTATCCAGTTGGCCATAGAACAGAACCAGGAAGAGAGCTTGCCCATTGAGCTGATTCTCTATCCTCACTTTCCTCAATAACAGCTGTATTAGCTGATTCAATAGCTGCATTTGAAAGAATAGCTACGGTCTCAACTGATTCGTGAACTGCTGAGGGTAGCACCAACGGGGGGAAGACCAGGTAACCGACTTCGCTTGTAAGTAAGATTGAGCTCCTTGCTACTATGTCCGGTTCAGAATAAGATCAAGAAGACCGTGCTCGATCTCTTTATCTAATGTTTCGACCAGGAAGATATCTCTAGCACTTGTTAGTTAGCTACTTCTTTCACTGACCGCTTTTCATGTTGAATCCTTGAACTACCTTCCTCTCTCGTACACTAGATTCGGGAACCTACTCTGGCTTACTTGAGTCGTCTCTCCTTGGGTTTCACCCAAACCCTGCTTCTCTCATTCATCTTTCACCGTCTTTGAAGATCCCTTAGGTACAATGAAAGAGAAGGATACCGAGCAAGTGTTGGAGAGTTGGCCCTTGGGATAGAATCTCTAAAGCAAGCTCTTCCCGAGCCATCAATTAATGGCAGTTCTAGAGTGAGCGAATAAGCTCCAGCTAAAGAGGCAGATGCTGTTGACGAAGATCTTGCCGAAGAAGTCGGCATTAGGGATAGCGAGGAAGTAGATCCGATCGGAAAGAGGGAGAACATCCTAGGGCTAGTGGTTTTGTTGGGATAAGTACCGCCCTTGAACCAGACTCTTCTTCTTTATCACGGGGAGAATCGATCCTAGAGGGAAGATCTCTCTTTTATAAGAAAGCAAGGAAGTACATTTTGTGCCCAACAGCAAAGCCCTCTTCTGTTGAAAGTGAGGATGTGAAAGATTCTTAGTAGTAATATCATAGGTACGAGGAAAGAGCAAACTTTTCCGATCATCGCAAGAATAGCCCTCACTTCAGACTTCGTTCCTCGGGTGCCGGAGAAAGAGATTCAGATTCGGAAACAGAATCCGGGATAACATCTACCGTTGGGAGTGGGAGTTGGGTGCGCGGGCTAGGATGACGGGCTGGTTGCGGTTCAAGGGAAGGTCTTGTAATTGAATCCCTTAGTGGTCTGCGAGATAGGGAATATATGTATGTAATAGCTCCTCCTCCTGAATCTGAGAGTGCGGGAACTGAAGATGAGAGGCTGGTATAGCAGGCTTACTTTGCAGGCTTGCCGGTAATATGGATGATCAGCGCTCGTCCACAGGGACGGACTTGCTTGCTAGAAAGAGAAGCAGGCTAGCAGCAGGTAATACATCTTCTGGAATAGATCTTGAAAGAGAAGATTCAGGAACTGCAGAGTCCATAGATTATGATTCCTCACTATCAGCAGATGAAACTTCCTCACCCGCTACCTCCTTCCTATCTTCCTCGCTTGCTGGTAATACTGAAGAGGGAACTGAATAAGGCTTGGCTGGCTTGCTGGTAATAATGAGATAGCAGATGAGGGAAGAGAATCCACCTACCCAGGTCTTCTCACTCCAAAGCGTACTATCTGTGGCCTGTATACCAGGAAGAGCTTAGTTCAGACCTGGAACTCTATTACATCTACCTTCGTTCCTCTCCTGCTTAGTCGAACGAGTTAGTTAGCACTACCTCACAACCGACCCTGAAAGGAGAGGCTGTAACATTGCTTTCAGACAGAAAGCCCAGGTATAGCACACACCATCGGGAGAGGTCTAGCTCCGCAAGCAAGTTCGTCTTTTCGGGTTCAGGGATGAGGAATGAAAGACGTTCAGTTAGCCTATTTTTTATTCAATTCATTAAGAATTCTCCTTTCGGGCGTTTACTTTACTTCTAAACTACTCCTCATCCGAGGTTGAAAAAGCTGCTAACAAGAAGAGTTTCTCTTTTCTCTTGCGACCCGGTTGAAGGGATCGAGCCCAGACCAAACGAATTGGAAGCATTTCTTTGCCCAGCAGCAGGTGTAAGAAGTCAAGATGAAGTAAGCATGTACGCAAAGATTACTCGCTCACGGCGAGCGGTACTACTATGCGTAGTATGTCCAACCAAAGGAGAGTCCATTTGGTTGTTTGCGGTTGGACACCCCGTGTCTTAGGCTCAACTGAAGCCTTTTTAGGCGCAAGTTGGGCAATCCGATTCGCCGGTAGTGACTTTTCTTCGATTCCTTCTGTCCTTAGAGGCGTAAAGCCTGTTTGCACCTTCCTGACCATTGCTATTGTATTGAATAGGCAGCTAGAATGGAAGAATCCCCTGTAATTGCTATTGAATCCGGTGCTTGAGAATGCCCGGCTTTCAGGAAGAATTTGGAATACATCAGGGTAGGGACTTCTGAGACGCTCTTACACGGATCGGATATCGAACTCTTTTCTTTCTGGTTACATTGGCTTGGCAAAAAGGCCAAGCAGATAGCACATGACAAAGACTTTTTACACCCATGAGCTAAGGCTCCACCCTTCTTTCCGACCCCTCTTTCTCCGTTGAAGCTATTCCCTCCGCTCCCGATGAATGAGTCACTAAAGACTTTTAATGTAACTACCAGTTCCTTGCTTCTCCACTGTTCTGGCTAATCAATGAGTTTTCCATAGCGGTGAATCCTGCCCTCTTTCTTAAAGAGAAGGAAGCCACCAATAGCTACGAGCTGCCGTAAGCGCTCTTGCACAAGTACTGTATCACTACACTAAGAATAGAGGAACTACGAGCAGAAAGTAAGAAGTAGTCGCTCTTCGCCTTTCAAGATATTGCGTACAAAAAAAGAGAGATAGCCATTATTGTCTTGTCTTTTGAGCGACCGAGAATCTTATGTCAAAAAGACCAACGACGATCCTATCCTAAAGGAGCAGTATAAGTAGGCTTCTCGCCTATTCCTCTTCTTCCTATGTTTCTAATCGACTCATCCCCCTACGGATTTCTTCACCCTCTTATTGAGAGCTACGAAACAAAATGCAACACGGTGTGTTAAGCAAATGGTTGCGAGGCTTTCGCCCGCGGAGATGCACCCTTTTTTACGTTACGGCCTTTCTCTCCAAGCCTCTGGTCTCCCCCTGCGCTCTCAAACCTGTTGAGAGAATGTCTAATAACTCATTCAAATAGGTTGCTGCAATCGGAGAAGAAAGCCGATATCGAAAGTGTTCCGTGAATGGGCTGTGAAAGAGCACTCGTTAAATAGTGTTGTCGAGCTATCCCTCACCGGGACCCCTCTTGAATCCTTAATCCATTCATTTTTATTTAATGTCTCGTGCAATCTATGGTGGTATACTCCTTTTTTTATTCAACTAAAAGTCAAGTAAGAAAGATAAAAAAAAGATAAAGAAGAATCCTAACCATAAGATAACCGGATCTTTCTCAGAATAACTGAATGCAGGTCTTTCCCTTTGGCGAGTCGAGTGAGGCGAAATTCATTTCGTTATATAAAGCAAGTAGTTTCGTTCTCGTGATTTGTGTGGGGTCGTGGTCGTGGAAGAATTGGGTTCGACTCCCTTCACCCCGGTGTGGCGAAAAAGACTGATTTCCCTCAGGGATTTCTTGGTTTTAGCATGTTAGCACTTTCCCAGTTTGGCAAGCAGGTCTCATTTCGAAGGTTGCTGCCTTCTTGTGGCTGGCTCTTCAGGCTAAGGTGCTCACTTGTGACAGACTTACTAGACGATTAGGGGGGTTCAGACTTAGTGTTACAGCTTTAGGTTACTTACTGTTAGTAGTTTAGTGGTCTTGTTACAAGGCTGTACTAGAGTTGTTTACTAGATAATTGGTAAGCAAAAAGAAGTCTGAAATTACATAGAATAGAATCGCACTTCTCCTGATGACTAAGTAGCAGTGGAATGGAAGAAGATAGCTGCTATGAGTTCAATAGGCTCTGAAAGCCTAATCTCTAGTCCCGTCAGTCTGTGACTAATGCCTTAAATCGAAGAAGCTACTTTAGCTGCTTTCTGATCAGAAGGATATTCCAGCCTAGGAGCGGACTATTCCAAGGGAAGAAATGCATTAATCAGTCAGTCAGAAGCCTTAGATTCCATTCCAAATCCCCTGTAATATCTTACTTATCCCCGGGAATCTATTACTACATAAACCCTTAAGGGAGAAAACCGTAACTACTAACCTGCAAGCTTCCTCGCCCCGACTTCCTCACCTCTTGTAGTAAAGGCAAGAGAAAAGCAAATTAAACCAATGTCTCCAGCTTCATCATAAAAGGTAGACGCCCGAGAAGTTAGAAAGAGGTTGGCCGAAAGGCCCCCAATTCCCATTTCTTCAAGACCCCGGGATGATATGCCAATTTACCCTCTTTCAACAGAGAAGGTTGAGCTAGCTTACACGCTCTGAGCCTAAGAGGATGAAATGCCAGCAAGAAGGAAAGCATCAAGTCTTAATGCCTCTGATCTGCCAACTCATCTCTTGGACTCTCCATAACGAAGACAGAGGAAATAGCGTAGAATAGAATAGAATGGAATCCGCTCCTCTATCTGTTAATCTCTTCACCGGAAGACAGAGTTCAATCAGTCAGTCTAAGTCTTCTTACATGCCCTCAGCCGAGAAGGCAGGGGAGGAAGGATGGACTTCTTCTCAGTTTACTTCGTCATCCCCAGAAGCCATTTAATCTGTCCTGGACTCTCTACTTTCCTATTTTCAGTATGTCATTTCCGGTCCGTAAGCCGCTTTCCTCGGATCAGGTGGAAAAGCTACTTCTCTCTCATCATAGGGGAGATTAGCCTGATCATAGCCTCAACGTTGACAATCTAACTTTAGATAGCGATTTTTCTCTTCCCAAGTATGCTCGCAGGTGGTCAGTCTTCACAGTTGGAACACCAGAATAAAAATATTCCGAACAAAAAAGTTTTTTTATTTTAATTGCCAATGATCAACAATGTGAATACCCGAGCCTTGTCCATTTGAGGCAGATAAACCCACATGCATAAACTCCTTGAATTGCTCGGTGCTTGTTCATTCTACCATTTCACATTCATTCTCAGAAGAATAAACTTTCTCAGACAAACGCTCAAGAAAATCTTCAAGAATGGGTGATCCTAATCAATAACCCATTGATGCAGATGAGCAACTCCACCATCCACTGTGCACCACCCGCGGGTGTTCCGGCATGAAACGACGATCACCCTCGTCCTCTTTCTCTCTTCAAGACCCATCAACCGTAGCCACTGAATCTGACTCTGAAGAACCCAGAGCCAAGAAGACCCCTTCAGGTGAACAAGAGGATCTCGGCCTTCATGGGTTGTCCACCATTTCGCTCCCGCTCAGCCTTGGAACCTAAGCCCTCACGTGCCATGAGTCTATAACAACCACAGACAGCTCTACAGCCGGAAACCCCTTGATTGTAAGCGATGGGTTCAATTATCATCAACAGACTAGTACCTGTTTGGCAACTCAAAAAAATTACTGGGCTTTGCTTTGAAAACCGTATAGATTAGATCATTAAATATTTTTTGGTGATAAACTAAACTAAATATTACAAGATTGCAAGGAACAGATATTTTGGACTCCTAGACCAAACCAGCTTGTAGTAACGGTTGTTTCCAGAGAGAAGAATCTGATAGCCCTTGCCGCAGGGACACTTGAACTGAATGCTTAGGCACTTCTCAGCCCACTCCACGCTCACAGCTTCTTCTGCATCTCCTCCCCCCGCATGACTTCGTCACCACCATTGTCTCATCTCTATCAGACGATCCTACATTCTTCGCAGCCTCTTCTGAAAGTGCCAAAACAATATAAAGAAACCCCGTATTTCCAAGTCATAATAAATCAAAACAAATTCAAGAAAACGTTTCATACCATTGAATTGGGACTTTCTTCCTTGGTCAAATCCATTCCCATATCCCCCGAATTCGAGGAGCGAGAAAAGGTCTTGGCAAATGAAGGTGTGGGATCAGACACGCACAGTTTCAGACTCGGAGGCAAAGGAGGTAACCCTAAAGCCGAGGCGGACCCTCTCATATACGATGGATGGAGTGGCTGGATCTGCAACAACCCCATTGAGATGCACCTGCTAAGAATGGGACAAGCCCTAAAAAGAAAATCTAAAGCAACGCATCAATCTTGCCCTTCTTGACCTAACCTGAAGCGCTTGTCTTACTTTTCTAACTTACAAGTGAGCGGAGTGGTGTGTGAGCTGCACGAAAGGTTGCTTGCTCCTAACAAGTTGCATAGCTCCCCCCCTATATAATATAGATGTGATCGTTTGAGTCTCGATCGATGAAGCCTTTCGAAGCACTTTCTAAACGCTAGTTATATGCTTAACACATGCATCTGAGGTAAGCTCAAGCTTTAGTTGTCTCCGCTTGGGCCTGCCTTTCGGTCAATCAAGGAAGTGCATCGAATCGGCTCTTAGAGATTGAAAGCTAGCTCCTGACCCGTTCCGGCCTAACACTGGAGCAATCAGCTTACAAGGGAGACCCTGCTTAACCTACTTCGGGCCAATCCCAAGGAGCATGATGTTTAACATGGGTATGACTTTACGTATCTCACAGGGCTAAAAGAAGGAAAGGGCATCCCTTTGCCCATCCAACCGTACATGAGGCTAAGGCTTGACCTTACAGCCCATCCCATAACCCGCTTTCCTCCACTGCCTTCAGAGAGAGGGTTGTCATTCACTGTCCACATTGGGTGCCTCGCCCTCAACCGGAAATCGGGTTTCAAAAAACCCCAGGGGTTCAAAACCATTAAACCCCGCCTGCTGTTGTTGGTAGTGCACTCTCCTCGGATGGTATTTCAACGGATAATGCGGATAGAGTGGATGGACGCCTAGCCGAAGAATCCACGGACACCTATGCTACCTGCCTTTACGGAAGAGGTGAGGCTCCAAATCCTTAGAAATCAGTCTTTCATTCCCGGATCTCCGAACATTACACCTTGTAGAACTTTAGTAAGTAAGGGAACCTCTGATAGCCCCAGTTAAAGATACTGCTCAACCTTGACTGGACTGCCATAACAATTGATGGGTAGGAGCCTACTCTAACTAAACTAAGAGCAGCTTCTCCTACACCGGAACCTGGTTCCGATGCTTGCTAGGACCAGGAGATGAGAGATTTGAGAAGGGCTTTTCACACCTCAGAAAGCAGATAAAGCTAGCTCATTCGAACCTGCAAATAAGGTAGTGATGCCTCTTAACCAAAAGAGGGGGCCCTACTAAAAATAAAAAGCCCTCCATCTATCGATTCTTGAGATGCATGAGGGATTTTGGTCAGCAGTTTCCCCCGGCAGAGCTTGGCTCTGAAATGGGGCAAATCATCGGAATTTCATAGTCGAGAGATGGCGACGCCAGCAGATAGATTCCCGGGGAGGAGAAAGAGCTAGAACAAGGATTTCCTGGGTATCTAAATAACCGATCTTGTTCTTCAGGGAGTTGAACCAGTCTCTATAGTAGTAGTGGTTTCTCAACCATCAGAAAAAGAATCTACCTCCGAATTCCCAGATTCTTAGTCGAATGAGTGAGTTCTCCGCTTTGTTTCGATGAGCACTCGACTTCTGCTTATAGGAGCATGGAGTGGGGGACATTAAACCAGAGTTATCCCCTGATCTTTCTCTATTCCATCAAGGAAGCCCACCGAAAAGCAGGTCTTAGTTCTCAACTTCTCTTTCTAGATTCAGAGTCCCGAACCCGACAAAGTCAAAGAAAGAGGACAAGCAGTTACAACTATGACTGACAAGGAGCGTGAAGGCAGAGGGCTTCTCTTCATTTGTGCCTGCCTTCCTTTCATAGAAAGAGAATGGGATCCCTACCAGCCATAGTTGTCGTTGTCACTGATGGAAAACAATCAATGCTGTTCCCCCCTCATCAATGAGAGAAGGTGATCCCTCTCAATCGACGGTTCTGGCTACAGACTTTTCTCAATCAGCAATGCTATTGATCAACCCCCTTTCTCTGCATTCCAGTTGCAGTCTCCCCTTTTCCTTTATTTGTCTCTCTGTTGGACCGAGTGCTTTCCCTAAGAGAATATTCTAATTCCCAGTAATAGAATGGGAGACCTTTCTTTCCACTCCTCTATCTAATGCTTTTACTTCGAGTGCTGGGACTGCCCCATCCCTTTAAGCTCCTTGCCTGGCTGACTACGAACTGCCTTCTTCCTGACCGACCCTTGCATGCGTGGAAGCTTAAACAGGGCTTTCAGGCAGAAAGTACAGAACTTGATGGCTGGAAAAGGGAAGTGCTTCCCCGATTCAATTAAAGAAGGAATCTCATCTCTCTTCCAATAGAACAGGAAGTATCAAGTCAGTAGCTTGTCCTTCTCGTGCTCTTCCAATCGCATGAGATGCAGCAACCCATTACGTTCAATCAGCCCCTGGCTTCTGTTGAATGAATAGAGGGTTCAGGTGAAGCAGGGGAGTCTATTGCTCTCTTTCCGTCTGATAGCTGTGACAAAGAGAGATGGTCAAATAGCGTATATTTATGAAGGTAGAAGACGCTAAGCCAATATTCCTTTTTTTTTCTTTTCTTTGTCTCGAGAGGGAGAGAAGAAAGATATGACTGACAGCCAAAGCTTCATGCTCACTTATTCACTAGATTCCAAAGCATGCCAAACCTAAATGCCATTAGCTGAATGCGTACTTCATGCCAAGCAAGCTTTCATTTAGTGAACGCTTTCAAGCCCAGTTTAAGATTTCCGAGCATTGCGCTTAGTCAGTCCAGCTTGCAGCTGATTCAGCGACTTTGCCTTCCTACTAAAAAAAAATAAAGAACTCCATCCTTTGGATGAGAAGATCTTCACTTTCATTATGATATGCTAAAAAGAAAAGTCTAGGTAATAGAGCTGGAAAAGAATGCTAGCTATCCTACCTACTCGCTTTCTGGATCTCTCTGGCTTTTGCCTTACCTTCTATTATATTAGTAAAGGGCGAATGAGGGGCGTGTGCAATAGTTTTCTTTCTTTCTCTCGCTCGATCGCTTCAATGCCTATAATTTGAGAGATAACAGAAAAGCCTTCTCTCGAATTCGAGGATGTGACACAAATAATGACTCTCTTCGCCGGGATGTCAGCAGGTTAGGCAGCTGTAAGGCCTTTGGAAGCAAGTCCGTTTAACAAGGGAAGTCAAGGGCTTTTCTTTCTTTATCTGATCGTTTTCTTGCCGTATGAAGTCAGAAGCTACTATAGTAGCAAGCGTAAGCGCAGGAAGAGAATTGGTGTAACTATTTAAAGAAAGAATATAGCTGGGAAGACTGGAAGGAGGATTGTTAAGGCTTAGCATAGACCTAAGGAAAGAAAGATAACTCCATAGCCCCATATCAAGTATTGCACTTCCTCTAATGTAGACTGGTACCGTTCGTGAGTCAGGTTACGCAGTAGCTCAACCAACGGGCTTAATATCAATGGTTTCACTGAGGGACATAGAAGACATGGAACAACATCGAAATAGTCAGTCTCGAGCTGCTCTTACATGCTCTTGTCCGTTCCTCTACCTAGGGTCGAGATTGAATTGGTGTTCAGTGTCGCCGGAAAGGTACAATAGAAGAATGGTAATGTCATCATGAAGTTAGTGGATCGAGAAAGCAAGGACCTATAGAGCTTAGCCATGAGTAGATCGAAAGGTCTTGCGAAGCCGGTAATCATTGTCCAAGATCCCTCTTGACTGTTCAAGAAGGTCTTTCTTTCTTCCGTTGTGTGAGATCAGATTACGAAGCCCTGGGCTTTTATGAAAGCCGGTAACCATAACCATCGGTTAACCCGTTAGAGTTTCCTCTGGAGTCGTGTTATTGGCCGATGTCGCCACCAAGAAAAGAAATAGGACACAACCCTTTCGCTTTCGGCTGGTAAAGGATCAGATCTCACGAGCATGGTTCACTCGTTCCGCCTTCCCCCTGTAAAAGCAACTAAGGAACTTCAATCGTTGAGATCGGTGAGATGAAAGAAGGTAGGCGCCCTCTATATTGGAGGTGGATTCTAGCTAAATATCGAAAACGAAGAGGTAAGGGATTGAGCGCAGATGCTTTCTCGGATTGATGCCGAGACTAATAGGAGTGTAAAACAGCTCTTCCTTCTCCCTGAGGGATGGGGAACTTCCCGAAACTGAATCACCTTAAATGCTTTCAATCTTACGATTCTTCTAGCTGAGATCGGGGGGTCTATCTTTCTCTACTGACCGGTCAAGCTCTAAAGATCTAGCCCATACCTTCTTTTGTTCTCTGATGCTGAAGCTTACTTGAAATTCGTTCCTCAGTGACTTAAGTCTATATCCATCCTTTGCTACTGCAAAGCGGGGAAAGAGACTTCTCTGACAGCCTCTTCCTGCACTCCCAAGTCCTTTACGCTCTATGCGGGATAAGGTCTCTTATCTAAAATGTTCTATCAGAGGTCGATCAAAGGCTGTAAAACCATAGTTTAGGGTGATTCCTGTTCTGATCGTTATATTCTATTAGCTTCAATCTAGACCATGCCTTCTTTTGTTTAAACCCCTTTCTAGGGTACTTAGCTGAAGCCGAGGCAAGAAGAATGAAAGATTACTTTTGAGCGGAAAAGTCTTAAAAGAGAAAAGGGCTAAGCATGAAATGCTAAATCGAATATGACATGACAACGTAGCAGTAGGTTTCCAAGGGTGTAGTGAATGATGTCTGATCTTGGTCTTCTTTAGCGAGCAACATCTGGTTATATCCGGATCAAGCGTCCATGAATGATAACATCTCGTGGCCAGCGGTGTGATCCACGAAGATATCAAAGTGTGGCATTTTGGGCAAGCGGTCTGGGGAATCCATGCAAACACAAACTTGTCCATTCTTCTCTTCTTATTCACCGGTGACTCATTCATTGGTTACTGGGTAGCTGCTACTGGTGGCATCCGAAATGGACTCGGATGCGCGGCTGCATGCGATAGGTGGAAAGAAAGGTTTGAACCCTTACTTGCCTCTACCACCTCTTGCAAAACAACGTCGCTACCCCTACCTCCGCTTTACGCGCTACTTAACTTTATCGAACCCCACTCTCAAAGGTCTTGCCAACGCGCCCACCTTTAGCCCTGATTATGACCTCATTCTAGCTCTTCTACCGCGCCGTTCGCGCCATAAAACAAACAAAGCTTCACGCACGCCACCCCCTTTCGCATAGCAAGAGGACGGTCTTCTTAGAGTGATTATCTCTCCTGTTCGCTCTATGTGTTCCATGAAATTGAAATACATTTTGACCAGAGGGTCAGAGCAACGGACCGAGGTTGACTTGATCCCCGCCCACTCTCTTCACACAGGCGTAGAGACTGATCAAGTCACTGTCCCACAGACAGCATCTGGCCTGATCGGTTCGCAGGGATCAAACTCACGTCACGCTATGTCTTGGGCATTTCAGTCTTTTTTCAGATTGCAGAAATCGCGTGTGCCAGTAAGGGTAAAAAAGCGAAAACGAAGGGTAAATAAAGCGCGGTGCTTTAGTTTCCGGTTTGGGGTCCGTTAATCAGTAACTGGTAGAGGTGTTATATCATCAACCGCTTCTGGTGATCTTATCCGCTCTTAGTACTTACTTAATGGTACGAATGGGATAGATGGGGATTGATCGACATCTGATATTCATTTTTACAAGAATGCCACATCTGACTCATTAGGAACGGTTGAGAATCCTGTTTTTGCCATATCTGTTGTTCCCGTATCGGGTGTTACAAGTAACCCGTGCTTGTCTCTTTCCAGTGCACTAAGGCTAATTATTGAAAGCAGGGGGAAGAGGAGGTAGCGTTGTCTATACTATAGAATTATTGCTAGCAGTGAGAATCTCCTTTCCTTTTCCTTTGCAGTGAATCTGATTGAAGGAAGGCTGGAGGTATAGGGTTAGAATCCGACTAATTGAAGGCTAAGAAGAGCAGCCAAAGGCACAAGGCTTGAAGACCACTCTTGCACAGAGCCTCTTACTCGCCAAGTGGATAGGCAGCAAGCACAACTGGATCTCCTCATCTACGATGCCTCGTTCATCAGCCAGCACCTTCAACAGCCAAGTCTTATCTTCGTCTCAGAACTCAAGCCCCTTCCCTTTACTCCATAGGGCCTTCTCCTATTCCCCTGAAGCCTATCTACTTTGGCTAATAATCTTCTATCTCTGGTCATTGGTCCAAGCCCGGTTTGTCATCGCTGTTTGGTATTCGGGAACGCCACCCGCCTGGATTATGATATAAGATCGCTTCCAATTTAAGACGTGTGGCTGAGGGCAGGTGATCGACCCGGATTCGCTGATCTTATTCCGCAACTCGGGATTGGGTCCCTTGATTTGATGGAATCATCTGCACGACCTTTCATATTTTGTAAGATGAGATAATCATACTCGTGTTGGATCAGCAGGTATCTACTATGCCTTTCCCCTTTGGATTGTAAAATTGGGATCTTCAAGTCTACTCGTTCAGTTTTCTAGATGACTCGTTAAATTCCGTAGGAAGAACTTGGAGGGATGACCGTCGTCAATAGTGAACCCACCTGTGTAGCCACACTACTCAATGTGGTGGTTAATGCTATACTCGCAGGGAACAGGAGAGAAGCAAGCCTATTTAGGGAAGCACATGCCATCATATACAGAAGTGAAGTGGAAGAGATTGATGATTACATTGCCTGGCCCGCAACACTCATTTAATATCCACAATCAATCAAGAAATTACATAGATAAGAAGAGAAATCCTTCAGTACGCTAATCTTGACAGTTTCCATTTTCGATTGAGAAAGCGGCGGGCCCAGTGAGCTCTCCAATAGTGCACCGAAAGGGGGCCGGAGAGACGGTCAACCTGAGATCGGCTAAGATCGAATGGAACTGTCTTTGATTGGATGGAAAGAGATATATAGACAGTGTGCAGTGATTTCATTGTAGTCAGTCTTTACTTAAAAATGTCCCAGGAATGCCTTTCGACTCCCATGCCTTTCTTAGTTGGTAAACCCAACCGGCGATTTCCGTCTTCCTGAATTGGGAGAGCTAGCAATAAAAAGAAAGTCTCTTCTTATGGGAGCAGAGCAGTCAAATAATGAACCAAAGCAAATGATTGTTATTGTTCTAAAGCTAATGAAATTACTCACCATTGCTCCTTGTGATGCAGCGGAACCATGGCAATTAGGATTTCAAGACGCAGCAACACCTATGATGCAAGGAATAATAGACTTACATCACGATATCTTTTTCTTCCTCATTCTTATTTTGGTTTTCGTATCACGGATCTTGGTTCGCGCTTTATGGCATTTCCACTATCAAAAAAATCCAATCCCGCAAAGGATTGTTCATGGAACTACTATCGAGATTCTTCGGACCTGTATGTTTTTAGTACTTCATTTTGCATCACTCCTCCTAAGTTTGACCTCGCTTAGCGGTGAACCAGTCATCTCTTTTTGCGCGGGTGAGGTACCTGGCGAGGGGGGGGAGTCGGAGCGTTCTTCGATCCCCATTTTGAGGGCTCCGAGCCCGGGGGGAGCGATCGAAGTCTTTGAAATTCCGGAAAGCCCGGCTTCGGTCTCTCCGCCTCCGCAAGACCTAAATCCCTCAATCGAGGAGGGGGACGGGGTGGAAGTAGGTCGCACCACTCTCCCTTTGGAGACCGAAGGGCCCCCGTACCGCGGAAAAGATCCCGCGGTGAAAGTTTCTTCAGGCTGGACATCGATCCTAGAAAGCAACTCTGGAGAAAGCTCCGAGGAAAGGGTCGAACCGGATTCGGGCGCATCCAGTTCCGGGCGTAGTAATAGTAACCGATCGGTCAATCAACCGCAAACAGGAGAACAAGCTATGCCTCCCGCTAGGCCTGTTGTGCAGGAAGCTGCTAATCAGGGTCCGCCCTACCCCCACGATGAAATGATAGGGGGTGACTCTATTGAGCGGATACAGCGGCGACTCTTGTCGCAATCGGACTTTCCATACGCTCATGAAATCGAACTGGCCCGAATTCGGGCCGAAGACCTGTTCGAGGTCAAAGTCGATATCATCCGGCGGATGACATCCCTTGATCCAGAGGGGGATTGGATGCGACAAGGAGCTCGGGCTCTCGACAATCCCCGTACCTCCACGGGGGAGGAGTCGTTGGAAAGGCTCTATCGACTCCGTGACGATATAGCTCAAGGGGGAATCCGATCCCAGGCCTTTTTGGATCTGAAGGGCAGAGTATTTTTGCGACGGCAGAATTGGGATGCCGAATAGCAGAAAGCATTTCTGCCTTTTTCGGGGTGTTAGCTGCGTGACCCCCGCCTAATTTTAAGAGAAAGGTACAAGATCGAAAAGAATGCATTGGATGGAGCTAGGGCGAAGGAGATGTATTTATGGTACTGGTAGTACTGGACAAGCTCTCAGGGAATAATCTCTTTCTTATTTCTTCCTTTTTTCCCATGACGACTAGGAACGGGCAAATCAAAAATTTCACTTCGAATTCCGGACCTCAACATCCTGCTGCTCATGGTGTTTCACGATCAGTATTGGAAATGAACGGAGAAGTGGTGGAACGTGCGGAACCACATATTGGATCACTCCAGTGCGGCACGAAGCCGCTGACGCCGAGTCGGCTCCTATGCCGCTAGCTATGCCCTGCTTGGTCCCCCGGCACGGTGGAGGTTCCGTAGCGCGTCATGAGCACCGGGCTAAGGGGCGGTTGAGCAACTCAAGCGAACCGCCCTACCTTACTACAACATAAGGACAGAAGGGAGAAGGTTGTGAAGGTGGCCTCGTTATCCACACCTCCGGTCAGATGAATGGAGGACCGACCGACCCGGGTTTTCATGAGCGTTGGCGGGTCCTGGAGTGCCTGTCAAGGGCGCTAGCGCATACCCCGGGGTGATCATCACCACCTGCACCTCACATCTCGGCACAGTGGAACGTGTAACCCGCCTGCTGTCTCATTCAACTACATTTGTTCCTGTAATCCATAGCCTAACAGAACGCAGCAGCGAGGGACAACCCGCCCATACAGCCAGCGGGGAGGATGGCACTACTGGCAAAGACCGTCCGGCGAAAACGCCGCAGGCGCGAAGCGTGGTAGGCCCGCGCCGGGGGAGCATAGCATAGGTAGGAAAGGGAGCCTGGACGGTGGAAGAGCCAGGGGAGGCCGGGTCATTTGACGGAAATGGAAGGCTTTTCCCCTATTAGAGAAGGCCGTCTTCAGTAAAGGGGAAGTGCATTAATTCTTGGAAAAAGAGGGAGCGAGCCTATAAATTAAATAAAGTTAATTCAATGAATAGATAGAGTCAACGGTACGACAGACAGCGCTGCCTACACGCGAATTAGCTTCCGAGGTCGAGCAGTCTCAATTTCACTACAGGATTTGCGAATGAATGCTGGGCTGGGCCACCTCGAATGGCATGAGCCGCATGCGGGGAGACCCGCACGTACGGTTTTTAGGGGGATCTGGTCGAAAGACCGGCCGGCGCCCACCCGACTAGAGGGACTGAGAAATTAATAGAGTACAAAACTTATCTTCAAGCTTTACCTTATTCTGATCGTTCAGAGGGCGATCGCGGAGTCACTGAATGAAGTCCTCCGTTTCTTTCGGAGGTGCTGACCCGCAGCGAGGCAGAGATGACTAAGTGACATATGGAATATGGCGACGACAACAGCATGTCGTAGAAGGAGATAACAGGTGGAGCCAACGATCCGCTAAGACTAACGTATCTACAACTACATCCCCGAGCGGCAGTCAAACGGAGGCGTGAATGCAAGATGCCAGCGGAATGATCGGCCGGACAGAGGCTAGGGCTGCTTCCTTCCCACCGCGTCCTTCCTTGTGTGTCGGAGATATAAAGCGAGTGCACCGGAAAAGAACGGGAACTGGGTCGATCTATTCTATGGCGAAGCATCCGAAGCATAACTGCACACTCACACGATCTTTGCCGAGAGATAGGAGCATTCGGTGGAACCGGTGAACTACACTTGCTTCTGGATAGATGTGTGGGACAGAGGGCTCGTGGTACCTGCTGCCCACCCTTCCTCCTCTGCTTTGAGAACCGTGTGAACGGAGAGTGGGCAGAAGGGAAGGAGGTCCTCATACGGAGTCGCACACTTACTTGAGCAGTGCGGAAGACTGGGGAATGGGTTGAGTA